ACTCCAGGAACTTCTTCGTAGTGACTCCGTTCCATGCCTCATTTCATAGGGAACCTCAATGTGGCTCTATTTCATTATATTCCATCTATATCCCAATTCCATTCATTTCATATCCCTTTTGTGTCATTGACATAAGAGATGTTATATCTGTTTCTATCTATATAGATATGGAAAGTGAAGGAATCATCATATAATAATCGATAAATTAAAACTATAAAAAAAAGGGGAGAGACTTGTGATGATTTTGAAATCTTTTCTACTAGGTAATCCATTTTTCTTATGCATGAAAATAATAAATTCGGTCTTTGTGATCGGACTTTATTATGGATTTATGACCACATTTTCTATAGGGCCCTCTTATCTATTACTTCTCCGAACTCGGATTATGGAAGAAGGAAATGAAAAGGAGGTATCCGCAACAACTGGTTTTATTGTGGGACAGCTCATGATGTTCATATCGATCTATTATGCACCTCTGCATCTAGCATTAGGTAGACCTCATACAATAACTTTCCTAGTTCTACCGTATATTTTGTTTCATTTCTTCTGGAACAATCATAAAAACTTTTTTGATTATGGATCTACTCACAAAAATTCAATGCGTAATCTCAGCATTCAATGTGTATTCCTTAATAATCTAATTATTCAATTATTAAACTATTTTATTTTACCAAGTTCCACGTTAGCCAGATTAGTTAACATTTATATGTTTCAATGTAACAACCAGATTTTATTTTTAACAAGTAGTTTTGTTGGTTGGTTAATAGGTCACATTTTATTCATGAAATGCGTTGGATTGGTATTTTTCTGGATACGGCAAAATTGTTCTATTCGATCTAATAAATATCGTGTGTCAGAATTGAGAAATTATATGGGTCGAATATTTAGTATCCTCTTATTTATTACCTGTGTTTACTATTTAGGCAAAATGCCGTCACCTATTATCACTAAGAAAATGAAAGATAAAGAAACCTCAGAAATGGAAGAAGGGGAAAAAATAAAGGAAGAACGCGATGTAGAAACAACTTATGAAATAAAGGAGACTGAACAAGAACAAGAGGAATTCACCGAAGAAAAACCTTTCTTTTTTTCGGAAGAAAAGGAGGATCCGGACAAAATAGATGAAACGGAAGAGATTCGAGTGAATGGAAAGGAAAAAAGAAAGGATGAATTTAACTTTCAAGAGGCATACTATCAAGATAGCCCAGTTTACGAAGATTCTGATCTGGAGACCCATCAAGAGAATTGGGAATTGGGAAGACAGAAAGAAGATAAAAATAAAAGATCATGGGTTGAAAAACTTTTTGTCACTTTTTTTTTTGATTATAAACGATGGAATCGTCCATTACGATATATAAAAAATGATAATTTAGAAAATGCTTTACGCAATGAAATGTCACAATTTTTTTTTTTTACATGTACAAGTGATGGGAAACAAATAATATCCTTTACATATCCGCCCAGTTTATCAACTTTTTCGGAAATGCTAGAACGAAGAATTTCTTTGTATATAATAGAAAAACTATATGACGAAGATCTTTATAATTCTTGGATTTATGCTAATGAAAAAAAAAAGTGCAATTTGAACAATGAATTGAGAAGCCGAATCCAAATTATAGAAAAAAATGAGAGATCCTATAGTCTGGATATGCTTGAAAAAAAAACCATATTATGTGATGATGAAAAAAAAAAAAAATGCTTGCCAAAAGCTTATGATCCTTTTTTCAACGGACCTTATCGAGGAACGAGAAAAGAATTAGATTCACGTGCAATCATGAATACTTATACAGATACAGAAGATTTAGTAGAATTTTTTTTTATAAATAAGATTCATGATCTACTTCTTAATGATTCCGTAGAACTTCACCGTCAATCATTTTTGAATTCTATAGAAGATGATTCAGAAAGTGAAGAAAAATATTTTCAATTTTTCTTTGATGTAATTACAACACATATAAAAGATCAAAAAAGAATGAAAAAGAAATATATTGGAATTAGAAAAGAAGAAATAAGTAAAAAAGTTTCTCGATGGTCACACAAATTAATCGAGAATTTGGGAGAAGAGGAAGAAGAAAATGAAGAAATTTTGGAGGACGAATATTTTGATATTCATTCAAGAAGAGCCAAACGTATGATAATCTATTACGATAATGATCATAATACTAGTAACAATGAGAAAAAAGATGATCCAATGGAAGAGGAAGAGGTGGCTTTGATACGTTACTCACAACAATCGGATTTTCGTCGCAATCTAATCAAAGGATCTATGCGGGCTCAAAGACGTAAAACAGTTATTTGGAACCTCTTTCAAGTAAATGTACATTCTCCCCTTTTTTTGGATCGTCTAGACAAAACATCTTTTTTTTCGTTTTTTGATATTAACGAAATTAAGAATCTAATTTTTAGGAATTGGATGGGAAGAGAACAAGAATCAGAATTAAAAATTTCCTATTTTGAAAATGAAGATAAGAAAGAAGAAAAAAAATATAAAAATGAACAGATAGAAATAGCAGAAGCTTGGGATACCTTTATATTTACTCAAGTAATAAGAGGTTTGCTTTTAGTAACCCAATCTTTTCTTAGAAAATACATTATATTGCCTTTCTTAATAATAGCTAAAAATATTTTCCGTATTTTATTATTTCAAATTCCCGAGTGGGACGAGGATTTTAAGGAATGGAATAGAGAAATCCATATTAAATGCACCTATAATGGTGTTCAATTATCAGAAACAGAATTTCCCCAAGCTTGGTTAATAGACGGTATTCAGATAAAGATTTTATATCCTTTCTGTCTAAAACCTTGGATAAAATCTAGGACACGATCTCATCATAGAAATAGAATTAAAAAAAAAGAAAAAAAAACAAATTTTTGTTTTTTAACAGTCTGGGGAATGGAAGCGGAACTTCCCTTCGGTTCTCCCCGAAAACGACCTTTCTTTTTTAAACCTATTTATAAAGAACTTCAAAAAAGAAAAAAAAAAGGAGTCAGCCAAATAGTTCGAATTATCAACCTAATAATGAAAAAACTGGATAAAGTAAATCCAAATTTATTCTTTGAAGTGAGGAAAGAAAAAGTATATGAACCAAACAAAAAGAAAAAAGATTTAAAAATAAATATTCCCATCGAATCATCCGTTCTAAATCAAACGATAAATTGGTTCAATAATTCACTAATAGAAAGAAGAATGAAAGATCTTTCTGATAAGACAATTCAAATAAGGAATCAAATTGAAGGAACTGCAAAAGACAAGAAAAAAAAAGAAAAAGTTAGAATTTATGATAATAAAAGATCGGGATTACAGAAGCCTATTTGGAAAATATTAAAAAGGAAAAATATCCGATTAATGCGTAAATTACACTACTTTATCAAATCATTCATTGAAAAAATATACATAGATATTTTTTTATGTACCATTACCTTTTCTAAGATCAATACACAACTTTTCTTTGAATCAACAAAAAAGATCTTTAAGAAATCCATTTCCAACAATGGAATAAATAAAGAACAAGAAGGAATTGATGAAAGAAATCAAAATAGAATGAATTTTATTTTGACTATAAAAAATTTTTTTTCAAATATTGATAATACTAAGACTAGCAATAAAGATTCCAATACTTATTGGAACTTATCTTCCCTATCCCAAGCATATGTTTTTTACAAAATATCACAAAACCAATTACTTAATAAGTATCAATTAAGACCTATACTTCAATATCAAGGGAACTATCCTTTTTTTAAGGATAATTTAAAAGACTATTGTATGATACATGGAATAGTTAATTATAAATCGAGACATAAGCAAATTAATACGTTTGTAATGAACGAATGGAAAAACTGGTTAAAAAGTTATTATCAATACGATTTATCTCAAAAAAAAAAGTATCAATTAGTACCTAAAAAATGGAGAAATAGAATTGATAAACATCGTATGATTCAAAACAAGGAATCAAACCAATTGGATTTCGATAAAAAATACCGATTCATTTCTTCCATGAAAGAAAATGACTATGCAGAGAATTCATTTATGAATAAAAAAGAGAAATGGAAAAAACATTACAGATATGATATTTTATCATATAAATACATAAGCCTCCCTAATTTATACATTTCTGGCTCAACATTAGAAAAAAACGGGGATCAAGAAATTACATATCATTTCAATATATCGAAACCTGAATCATTTTATGTATTGGTAAGTATACCTAGTAATGATTATCTAGAAAAAGGAGTTCTGATTGATAGGAATACTAATTTGGATAGAAAATATTTTGATTGTAGAATTCTTCATCTTTGTTTTCTAAATCATATTGAGAATAATATAGAGATCTGGACCAATGCACATATTGGCATCAAGATTCAGAAAAAGACTAAGAATGTAATTACTAATTTCAACAAAATGGAAAAAAAAGATCTTTTTTTTCCTACAATTCATCAAGAGATCAAAACATGCAATTTCGTTTTTGATTGCATGGGAATGAATAAAAAAGGGTTCTATGATAATGGTATCGCGTCCAATCATGATACTATATCCAATCTAAAAACTTGGTTCTTCCCAGAATTTGTACTACTTTTTGATTTATATAAAATTCAACCTTGGATCATCCCAATAAAATCACTCTTTTTTCATTTTTCTATAAATGAAAAAAGTAAAAAAATGAACGTAAAATCATCAAAGAAAAAAAACTATCTTGAATTAGCAAATTACAAGCAGGAAGAAAACCAACAACAGGTCCAAAGAAATCTTGTATTGAATCTACTAAACCAAAAGAATAAAAAAGCTATTGAAGAAGCTTACGCAAGCTTAGAAATAAAAAAAGGTATAAAAAAAAAACAATATAAGAGCAAGAATGAAATGGAACTAGATTTCTTTTTGAGAAAATATTTACTTTTTCAACTAAGATGGGCTGATCGTTTGAATAAGAAAATAATGAAAAATATAAGGATATATTGTCTCCTACTTAGACTGATAAATCTAAAGGAAATTGCTATATCTTCGATTCAAAGAGGTGAAATAAATATAGATGAAATGGTGATTCAAAAGGACCTAGTTCTTGCAGAATTGATAAGAAAGGGAATATTTCTTATTGAACCAATTTGTCTATCTATAGGAAGGGACGGAAAATCTATTATATATCAAACTATGGATATTTCATCAGTTAATAATAAGAAGTACCAAACAAATAAAAAAGACACAAAAAAAAGAATTAAGAAAGGAGGTTTTGAAAAATCCATTGCACGACACAGCAACATATTTTTGAGTGGAGACAAAAATCATTATGATTTACTTGTTCCTGAAAATATTCTATCCCCCAGACGTCGTAGAGAATTTCGAATTAGAATTTGTTTAAATTCCCGGAATTTTCATGTTGTGGATAGAAATCCAAGATTTTGCAATGAAAATAAAATAAGAAACTGTGGGCAATTTTTGAATGAGAACAAACATATTAATACAGATAGAAAAAATTTCATTAAATTCAAATTGTTTCTTTGGCCCAATTATAGATTAGAAGATTTAGCTTGTATGAATCGCTATTGGTTTGATGCCAATAACAGCAGTCGTTTCAGTATGTTAAGAATACATATGTATTAAATGTATTAACAATTAGGAATGAATTCAATTCGAATGAAAAAGAATTTATAGTGGATTTCCTACATATCGTCTAACATATTTGTTAAATGATAAAGCCAAAACATATACAACATATACACTATAATAGTAATATTCTAATAAATAATGCTGATTTGATAGTATATCAACTTTCATTATGAAGAGTGGAATTTCTTTAAGTAAAAAGATTAAGTAAAAAAAACAAAGAAATTGTTCTATTTTGCGAATACATATATATTTTGTATATTTTGATCAAAATATACAAAACATAAATCACATAAATGAAAAAAAAAAGAGTATATGAAATTAATCTAATCCAAATTTAATGTATACTAGATAAAATGTATACTAGATAAAAAGATAAAAATAACTGGTATAATAAATATTCTTTTTTCTTATTTATTTTATTTTTCCTGATCAGTAAAATTCACAGGAAATAAAGATACAAATTTTCATTTATGGTCAAAAAAAATTCATTCATCTCAGTTATTAAACAAGCAGAAAAAGAAGAAAATAGTGGATCTGTTGAATTTCAAGTATCCCATTTCACCAGTAAGATACGAAGACTTACTTTACATTTAGAATTGCACAAAAAAGATTTTTTATCACAAAGAGGTCTACGAATAATTCTAGGAAAACGTCAACGATTATTGACTTATTTATCAAATAAAAATAAAGTGCGTTATAAGAAATTAATTGATCAATTAAATATTAGGGAACCTAAAATTTCTTAATTAAATTTGAATTTCTTATTATTATTCTTATTCTTTTTTATTTTTTCATTATTTTTTTCTTAGTTCAGTTATTCTTTTTTTATATTTTTCATTTTAATAAATTAATGAATTAAGGAAAAAATATGAGCCACAAAGTACATTGGACAAAGTTTCATAATTACCTTATCCCATACAAATCATTTACCTGTAACTCTTCAATATCTTTAGTAATCTTTCTGGGATCAGTTCTTATATTAGGAGGTTTGGGAATAGTATTACTTACCAATCCCATTGATTCTGCCTTTTGATTGGTATTGTTTTTTCTTGTTTGTATATTCTTCAATTCTATCTTTTTTTGAATTCCTATTTTTTAACTGCCACGGAGTTCCTTATTTGTAAATGTATTAATCATATTTGCTGTGCTGTTTATGAACGGTTCAGAATATTCCAATAATTCCTATTTGTGGATCTTTGTAAATAGGATCACTTCATTGGTTTGTACAAGCACTTTTTTTTTCATTGAATGACTACTCTTCCAAACACGTTATGGTACGGAATTTTTTGGACTACAAGATCAAATCAGATTAGAGAACAGAGTTTTTTCATAGATAACGTTCAACAAATTGGGATTCATTTCTTCACATATTTTTCTCTTCCTTTTAAACTCATTTATCTAATCCTTTTACTTTACTTTAATAGGTGCTATTACTATGACTTGTCAATAATCTAATATAAGACTAATATAAGAAGAAAGAAGAACTTCTTTCTTCTTATTGAAAGAATAAAAATGGATTTAATCTCTTTTTTTTCTCAATCTACTGTGAATATATTCTTTTGTTATGTAATTCTTCTATTATAGTCAACTTAATAAGTTTCCTTTTTGTTCATATTTCAATGAATTGAGAGAGATGAGGAATTGATCAAGAATGTTAGAACATGTATTTCTTCTAAGTGTTTATTTCTTTTCTATCGGTATCTATGGACTGATCACAAGCCGAAGCATGGCTAGAACACTTATGTGTCTTGAGTTTATACTGAATTCGGTAAATATCAATCCCATCACATTTTCCAATCTATTTGATAGTCGACAATTAAAAGGAGAAATTTTTTCAATCTTTGTTATAGCCATTGCTGCTGCTTAAGTAGCTATTGGCCTAGCTCTTGTTTCGTAATCGTAACAGAAAATTAATTCGTATTAATAAATCAAATTTGCTGAAGAATTAGTCATAATTCTTCTATTTTCACATAGAAATAGAAACATAAGACTTTTCTAATTTTAGAATATTCTAAATCTAAATCGAATCTAACAGAATTAGAATAATAAGATATTAGAATTAGAATTCAATATTAAATATTTATAGAATCAAAAATTATCTTAAAAAATTATCTTAGTATTATTTACTTATTTATTTTCTTTCTTCTCTTTTTTCATATAGATTTAGAATTGATATTTAGAATTACTAACCTCTTATATCACTAACCTAATAACAAACGTATTAAATTGATATTGATGTATAATATATCAATATATCCTTAATTCTACTATCTATATAATTAGATTTCTATATACTTTTCTATATTCCATAGCTATATACATTCTATATAAAATACTATAATACATATAATATAGTAAAAATAACATGAATTTAATTCGTAAACTTATATTTCATGTTTATTGAAATGGAAATCAAAGTATCTTGGTCCTTTTTCATAAACAAATTAAAAAATCTATTGATTCTTAAAATTTTGATAAATCATTGATTCATCTGGTGTCTATAATAGAAAATATATGATTTTTTCATTTTCTTCTTTTACCAGATTGAAAATTTTTTGTGTTCAAAACTGGAATTTATAGACCCAATGTCACATTCAGTAAAGATTTATGATACATGTATAGGATGTACCCAATGTGTTCGAGCTTGTCCCACGGATGTATTGGAAATGATACCTTGGAACGGATGTAAAGCTAAGCAAATTGCTTCTGCGCCAAGAACCGAAGATTGTGTAGGTTGTAAAAGATGTGAATCCGCTTGTCCAACGGATTTTTTGAGTGTGCGTGTTTATTTATGGCATGAAACAACTCGCAGCATGGGTCTTTCTTATTGATATGTGACAAAAAACTTCACTTGAATCATTTGATTCCTCTTTACCGACAAAAGCCCGTATTCGAGAAACATAGAATATATTATTCTTCTCCCGAGCACGGGCTTTTCTGGTATAATATTATCTTGTCTTTATCACGAGTTATTTTTCTTGGTTAACAATACTTTTTTTTGCCCATATTTGTGGGTTCTTCAATTATCTTTTTCACTCATAGTATTCATTGGAATGAGCCATAACTATGGAACCCGATTCCTAATAGATTGATTCCAAAATAGCATATCCAAATTAGGAGAAATCCTATAGAAGCTACAAATGCCGAATTCGTAACTTGATCTTGCAATTTTGAATTTTTTCTAGTATGTAAATAAATTGCAAATATGGTCCAAGTAATAAATGCCCAGGTTTCCTTAGGGTCCCAATTCCAATATGAACCCCATGCTTCATTAGCCCATACTGCTCCAGAAAGAATGCCGATGGTTAAAAAGGTAAACCCTAAACTAATGACACGATAACTCCAAGAATCCAAATGCTGAATTAATTGATATTTATAAAAATTTTTAAATGAGAGGAAAGAAGTATTTTTTAAAATACTTCCTTTTTCGTTCAAATATTCCATATCACCAAAGAAAAACGATTTCCTTAAACTTAAAAAATTCTTGTTTTTCAAAAAAAAATCAATTTTTTTTTGAAATGTAATCACTATAAGAGCAACTGATAATAATGATCCGCATAAAAGAGCTGCATAGCTCAATAACATCATACTGACATGCATCATTAACCACTGAGATTGTAGGGCAGGTACTAATATTGCGGGTTGATGCATTTCAGTTGAAAGACCTGATGTGGCGAAACCTTGGGTAAAAATGGCACTTGGTGCAGTTATTGCGTTTAAATCATTTTTATAATTCCTAATATATGGAATTATATGAATAATGGATAAACTCCATGAAAGGAAAATTAATGATTCGTATAAATTACTTAAAGGAAAATGTCCCGAAGAAATCCAACGAGTAACTAAAAACCCTGTTATAGAGGAAAAAGTAGCTATCATTCCTTTTTCTGACGAATTCCATAATTCTTCGATTTCGTAGACTAATAAGTTCATCAAATGAATTAAAATCACAATTGAGATGATCGAAAAGGAAATATGAGTTAATATATGCTCTAAGATCACAAATATCATAAAAGAAAAGTCCTTTTTAAAAAATTGAAATTGGGGGCTTAACTAGAATCTAAAATATTGAAAATTTTAGATTATTTAGATTCTATTAGATCTATTGCATCTATATTATTAACATGAATTAATATTTATGCCGCCACTCGGACTCGAACCGAGATGCTCTAGCACTGCTTCCTAAGAGCAGCGTGTCTACCAATTTCACCATGGCGGCGGCTTACTTTAAATAATAATAGGAAATTCATGTTGAATTGTCTATATTCAATAAAGTTTAGCAAACAATGAAGAAAGTTTTCCTTCGTATATTTATATGGAAATGCTCAATATCAATACTACTTAATTAATATCTTCATCTTCGTAAGTTCATTTTTAATAATCAATTTTATCTGTACTAGA